ATCCGATCCAGGATGTGATGGGGTTACGAAAGATAAGCTTTACAGTTCCGATTCATTCTTGAACAAAAATAGACTTTTTGGTTTATTTGATCTATTCCATGACCGGAATGGGGCAGGATACTTGTTACACCATGATTTTGAATCAGAAGAGAGATTTCAAGAAATGTCAAATCTATTCAATCTATCAATAACTAAGCCGGATCTAGTGTATCATAAGGGATTTTCTTTTTCTATTGATTCGTCCGGATTGGATCAAAAAAAAAAGTTAATAAATGAGGTCAACTCCAGGGATGAATCAAAAAAGAAATCTTTATTGGTTCTACCTCCTCTTTTTTACGAAGAGAATGAATCTTTTTATCCAAACAATACCTATGGATACATAAAAAACCTATGGAATCGATTCCATCGCAACTCGGAATATGGAATTCAAAGGTATCAAATAGGAAAAAATATTTTGAATCATAGACCTACAAGGAAATACACGATCAACCAACATTTCTCAAATTGGAAAAAAAACCAGAAGAAATGGCCTCTTATTTTGATTTATCAAACCGAGAGATCTATGAATAAGGATCCAAATGCATATAAATACAAATGGTCCAATGGGAGTAAGAATTTCCAGGAACAACTGGACCATTTCATTTCTGAGCAGAATAGCCATTTTCAAGTAGTGTTCGATCGATTTCAAGTAGTGTTCGATCGATTTCAAGTAGTGTTCGATCAATTTCAAGTAGTGTTCGATCGATTACATATGAATGCATATTCGATTGATTGGTCTGAGGTTATTGACAAAAAAGATTTGTCTAAGTCACTTTATTTCTTTTTGTCCAAGTTTCTTCCATTTTTGTCTAAGTCACTTTATTTCTTTTTGTCCAAGTTTCTTCCATTTTTGTCTAAGTCACTTCCTTTTTTCTTTGTGAGTTTCGGTAATATCCCTGTTCATAGGTCCGAGATCCACGTGTATGAATTGAAACGTCCGAATGATCCACTCGGGAATCAGTTGTTAGAATCAATAGGTCTTCAAATCGTTCATTTGAAAAAAAGGAAACCCTTCTTATTGGATGACTTTTATACTTCTAAAAAATCAAAATTATCCTTCAATGAAGGAACAATATCACCATTTTTGTTCAATAAGAGACAAAATTGGATATCATTCCATACTAGAAAGAAGAAAAAAAAAGAAGAAGAGAAGAAGAAGCGCAGGAAATCTTTTTATAACATGGATTTCTCAATGATATCCCACGATGAAGAGAATTGGGGGAATCCCCTGAAACCATTTCATAGAAGTTCATTGATATCCTCTTTTTTCAAAGCACATCGACTTCGATTCTTTAATAATCAATATGCGGTAAGGTCCTGTAATTATGATTTTCTTAAGTATGTTCTTACTGGAATGGATGATTCAGAAGGGAAGAACCATGAGTATCTCAAATTAAAGTCACAGATGATGTATTTGTTTTATAATCGATATTGGATTCATACTCAATATTCTGAGAAAGATTTTTCTGGGAAATATTTAAGATCCGAAAAGAGAAAAAAAAGATCCGAAAAGAGAAAAAAACACAGTCCTTATTCTGAGAAAGATTTTTCTGGGAAATATTTAAGATCCGAAAAGAGAAAAAAACACAGTCCTTGTTTAACAAAATGCTTTGAAAAAGGTCCGATGGATAGAAATTATCAAAGAAAAAGTGTTTTTTCAACTCTCTCAAAATTGAAGCAATTCCAACCATATATAATACAATTGTTACTTACCCGGACAGGACATGAATGTCTAAATTTAATATTTTTAGATACTTTTTTAGACCTATTGGCGATACTACGTAGGAGTCCTAAATTTCAACAATTTGTATCCATTTTTCATGATATTAGGGATGGATCCAAGCGAATTCTTCGGGAAAAATTGTGTCTTTCACCACGGAATCCTATAAGTGAGATTTCGACTAAGTGTCTCCATAATTTTCTTGTGCACGTGTGCGAAGATATTTTGGAAAATGAGTCACCATTGATATCGACCCATCTGAGGGAGTTCTTCGTTTTAATCCTTATCCTTCTTCTTGTTACCGGATATCTCGTTCAGACACATCTTTTCTTTGTTTCTCGATTCTCTAATGAGTTACAGACAGAGTTCGAAGAAGTCAAATCTTTGATGATTCCATCATACATGATTGAGTTGGAAAAACTTCTGGATAGGTATCCTATATCAGAACTGAATTCTTTTGGGTTAAAGGATATGTTTCTCGTTGCTCTGAAACAATTAGGAAATTTTCTAGAAGAAAGACGAGGTTCGGCTTCTGCTGGCAACATGCCAAGGGGTGGTGGTCCCGCTTATGTGGTCAAATCCATACGTTCGAAGAAGAAAGATTTGAATCTCATCGATCTCATAAGGATTATACCAAATCCCATCAATCGAATCGCGTTTTTGAGAAATACTAGACATTTAAGTCATACAAGTAAAGCGATCTATACCTTGATAAGAAAAAGAAAAAGTTTGAATAGTGATTGGATTGATGATAAAATAGAATCCTGGATCTTGAACAGTGATTTCATTGCTGATAAAGAAAGGGAATTCATGGTTCAGTTCTCTACCTTAACGACAGAAAAAAGGATTGATCAAATTTTATGGAGTCTGACTAATAGTGATCGTTTATCAAAGAATAACTCTGGTTATCAAATGATTGAGCAACCGGGAACAATTTACTTACGAAATTTAATTGACATTCATAAAAAAAATCTACTAAATTATGAGTTCAATACATCCTGCTTAGCAGAAAGACGGATATTCCTCGCTCATTATCAGACAATCACTTATTCAGAAACCCCGTGTGGCACTAATCTTTTTCATTTGCCATCTCATGGAAAACCCTTTTCGCTCCGCTTAGCCCTATCTCCTCCTAGGGGTATTTTAGTGATAGGTTCTATAGGAACTGGACGATCCTATTTGGTCAAATCTCTAGCGACAAACTCCTATGTTCCTTTCATTACAGTATCTGTAAACAAGTTCCTGGATAACTATCCTAAAGGTTTTGATATTAATGATCTTTATGATGAAGATGATGATTTTGATGATATTTTTGATCCGAGAGAGGGTACCATTTACAGTCTTTTACCAAGAAATAAGGATAGCTATAATTTGGATAGGTATGATAGTGACTATCTCGACCGTAACTATGATAGCCATTTGGAGTTTCTAAGTATGGACTATCCGATACCTGAGGATATCATACCGGAAATAGACCGATTTTTTCTCACGCTTCAATTCGAATTAGCAAAAGCAATGTCTCCTTGCATAATTTGGATTCCAAACATTCATGATCTGGATGGCAATGAGTCGAATGACTTATCCCTGGGTCTATTAGTCAACTCTCTTTCCAGGGATTCTGAAAAATCTTCTACTAGCAATATTCTTGTTATTGCTTCGACTCATATTCCGCAAAAAGTGGATCCCGCTCTAATAGCTCCGAATAAATTAAATACGTGTATTAAAATACGAAGGCTTCTTATTCCACAACAAAGAAAGCACTTTTTCAGTCTTGCTCGTACGCGGGGTTTTCACTTGGAAAAGAAAATATTCGATACTAATGGATGCGGGTCCATAACTCTGGGTTCTAATGTACGAGATCTTTTAGCACTTACCAATGAGGCGCTATCGATTAGTATTATACAAAAAAAATCTATTATAGACACTAATATAATTAGATACGCTCTTCATAGACAAACTTGGGATTTTAGATCTCAGATAAGATCGGTTGAGGATCATGGTATACTTTTCTATCAGATAGGACGGGCTGTTTCACAAAATCTACTTCTAAGTAATTTTTCCATAGATCCTATATCTATCTATATGAAGAAGAAATCATGTAACGGGGTGGAGTCTGATTTGTACAAATGGTACTTGGAACTTGGAACAAGCATGAAGAAATTAACGATACTTCTTTATCTTTTGAGTTGTTCTGCCGGATCCGTCGCTCAAAACCTTTGGTCTCTAATCGGACCTAATGAAAAAAATGATGGTATCACTTCTTATAGACTCCTTTATAATGATTCTGATCTAGTTCATGGCCTATTAGAAATAGAAGGTGCTCTGCTGGGATCCTCACAGACAGGAAGTCCTTTTGATAATGAGGAAGTAACATTTCTTCTTAGGCCCGAACCAAGGAATCCTATCAAAATGATTCAAAATGGATCTCGTTCTATCCTTGATCATAGATTTCTCTATGAAAAAAATGAATCGGGGTTCGAAGAAGGAGTCCTCGACCCGCTAGAGGAGGATTTATTGAATCACATAGTTTGGGCTCCTAGAATATGGCGCCCTTGGGAATTTCTATTTCATGATTGTATCGAAAGGTCCAATGAATTCGGATTTCCCTATTGGGAAAGGTCATTTTGGGATAAGCAGATCATTTCTGATGAAGAGGGTGAGCTTCAAGAGAATGATTCAGAGTTCTTGCAGGATGGAACCATGGAGTACCAGACACAAAATAGATCTTTCAAAGAACAAGGCGTTTTTCGAATAAGCCAATTCATTTGGGACCCCTCGGATCCACTCTTTTTGCTATTCCAAGATGATCCTTTTGTATCTGTGTTTTCACATCGAGAATTGGTTGCAGATGAGGAGATGTCAAATATACTTTTGACTTGCCAAACAAAAAAAATTTATTGGAAATATCTAAATAAACGCTGGTTTAGGAAGAATATGCCAGAACAGAATTTCGAATTGTTGATTGATCGACAGAGACAGTTTAGAACCAATAGTTCATTATCAAATGAATTGTTTCGTTCTACTACTCTATCCGAGAGTTATCAATATTTATCAAATCTGTTCCTATCTAATGGAACCCTATTGGCTCAAATTACAAAGACATTGTTGAGAAAAAGATGGCTTTTCCCGGAGGAGATGGTTGTTACTATCTGTTCCAATAACGAATGATTGGTTTAACTGAATAACTAAATAAAATAGATACTTTCTTTCTCGTTATCTCAAGTCGATATGGGGATCTTTT